ACATCACTTATTCTACAGGATCTTACGGAGCCTGTTCATGCATGACATAATTCGGACATGATCATAGAAAAAATTCTCCTCAAGCGAACCGGCCTATCCTATGCTACATAGGGGGATTTACGTGGTGGTTGGATGCGGAGACACGTTTGGTTGTGAATTTCAACGTGGCGGATAAAATAATATATCGGCATGGCCCAATCAATAGTTCAAGTCACACACTCCCATAATCCATCCATCCTCTCTTCGGAGAATCCACTTCAACTATTCTTATCAAATAAGAACTAAACTATTTCGGAGTTGAAGAGAAGTATCAAAAAACATGTCTTATTTTTTCAATAATACATATTTGTAGCAATGAAATACTATTGTTCCTTCCCGATAGGCAGAAATTACAAAAATCTATGATCTGTTTTCTCTATAAAATAAATTTCTCTATAAAATAAAGCTATAACTATAAAGGACCTGAAATACCTTGCTTACGTATCATTGGGAAGTGCATTAACATAAATACGGCAGTAAGAAGAGGCAATACAAAAGTGTGTAAACTATAAAAACGAGTCAAGGTAGATTGACCCACACTAGCACTTCCACGTAATAACTCTACCAAAGGAGATCCTATTATAGGAATAGCGTCAGGCACGCCTGTCACAATTTTTACTGCCCAATAACCAATTTGGTCCCGAGGTAAGGAATAACCAGTTACACCAAAAGATGCAGTCAATACAGCCAGAACCACACCTGTAACCCAAGTTAATTCGCGGGGTTTTTTAAACCCACCTGTAAGATACACACGAAATACGTGAAGAATCATCATTAGAACCATCATACTTGCTGACCATCGATGAACTGATCGAATTAACCAACCAAAGTTAGCTTCAGTCATTATGTATTGAACAGAGGAAAAGGCCTCCGTAACAGTTGGACGATAGTAAAAAGTCATAGCAAAACCTGTAGCTACTTGTACTAAAAAACAAGTAAGCGTGATTCCTCCTAGACAATAAAATATGTTGACATGAGGAGGAACATATTTACTAGTTATATCATCTGCAATCGCTTGAATCTCGAGACGTTCCTCGAACCAATCATATACTTTATTGAGATAGGGAATCCGAGAGGACCCCCCCCCCGAGAACCATATATGAGAATTTCATCTCGTACGGCTCAAACAGAAACACACAAATACCGATTTTGACGGATATGCAATAGAAAGTTCAAAACTTCTTAGCTGCTCGATGCAATTTGTGCCAAAGATAGGAAGTAAAAAAAAAATCCGAAATCTCTTCTTTGTGATGCTAATGCCAAAAATATCAAGTTAGCTCGTCCACCTTTCTTTTTCTTTATATTGATCGTTCCAGGCCTATTGAATCTTCTCTTTCCTATTTTTGTTTGTTTTTGTTATTTTATTTGTTGTTTTTTGTGCGTAATGCGGGTCGACTTTTGTTTTACTGTTGATAGGAATTCCCTTGTTAAGACCCTATAAATCAATTAAAACCTCAGATTCATACAAGAACCACGATGATTTAATCCCAAGCTAAATAAAAGGGTTCTTTGAGTAAAAACCATTTGATCATCAATTATTAAATTTCAATGAATGGATGTAATGACTCAACAAAATCTAGAGAAATAAGTTGTTCTTCAGATAAAATTAATTTCATAAGTCTAAAGAAAGAAAAATTATTTAATTTAGGAAATACCCATCTGAAATTTTTTTTAGTCCGGTTGCGAGGTCTAAATAACAGGTATGAATCATAGTTAGAATATTTTTTTTTCTTACTTTTTTCTATAATATTCCGTGTTCCAGATATTAGAATAAATATCCGACGGGGTGGAATCATCTTAATAGAGATGACAGGGCCGTTCTCTGTATTATCAATAGGATCAATTATAACAAGTCACACGCTCATATTCCGGAAATACCGAAAAAAGAAATACCACAGTCGAACTACCAAAAAGGTCTATAAATCCAAGTTTTAAATAAAATAAAATTTTTTTTGATTGAAAAACTAGAGGTTCATAATTCTTTTAAACCTAACTCATTGAAATTCCATCCAGTAAAACGGAAGAATTATAAATTTCCAAAAGAATAGATAGGAATATTGCAAATAGAGCCATTGCAACTCCCATAAGTGGTGTAGTCCCCCAGCCCGGAGCTACTTTACCATATTCTGAATTCAATGGTTTCAATAAACTCCCTACAGTAGTTTGTCTTGGCCTAGATCTAGAACTACCCTCAACGGTTTGTGTAGCCATAAATCCTATTTAATCATTGGTTGAGATCAGTTGACTTTGTATACTATTCCGTTGTAATTGTAAATAAATAAACGATCTTATCGTAGATCCATTGTGATCTTGAAATTTTCTAAAAATGGAAACAGCAACCTTAGTCACCATCTTCATATCAGGTTTACTTGTAAGCTTTACGGGGTACGCCTTATATACCGCTTTTGGGCAACCCTCTCAACAACTAAGAGATCCATTCGAAGAACACGGAGACTAGACTTGTTGAAGTAATGAGCCTCTTGATATGAGGGCCCATTACTTCAGTTTTTATAATGAAAAATTATTTCATTATTTTTTAGTCGGAACCTTAGGCGGTTCTCGAAAAAAGATAGCGAAAAAAATTATCCCTAAAGTCGAGACTAAAAGGAATGTATAAACCAATGCTTCCATAGATTCGATCGTGGTTTACAATTATAGCTTTCACATCTATTCGTTTGATTGAGTGGGATCATTTACCATACCATAAAAAAAGAGGGGAAAGAATCAACGAAAAGAAGTTGATTCAAGTCTCTATTTTTTTCTCGGGTACCCGAGAAAAAAATAGAGATAGAGGATAAAGATACCAGAGCAGTCTTGTATCAAACTACTTGTCTCTTTGTAGTTGGATCTCCAAGTTTTTGGAATGCTCCAAATTCCACTTGAGCATCCAAATCTGGATCAATACCAGCAAAAACATCTCTAAACAAGGTTCTAGCGCCATGCCAAATATGTCCAAAAAAGAAAAGCAAAGCAAACGAAGCATGCCCAAAAGTGAACCAACCCCTTGGACTACTACGAAAAACACCATCAGATTTTAAAGTAGCCCGGTCTAATTCAAAAATTTCGCCTAATTGTGCGCGCCTAGCATATTTTTTCACAGTAGCAGGATCGCTATAATTGACTCCATTGAGTTCGCCACCATAGAACTCAACAGTTACACCTACTTGTTCGACACTATACTTTGATTCTGCCCTTCGAAAAGGAACATCTGCCCGAACAATTCCATCTCCATCTACTAAAACTACCGGGAATGTTTCAAAAAAAGTAGGCATACGACGTACAAAAAGCTCGCGCCCTTCTTTATCTCTAAAGACGGGATGTCCTAACCATCCAACAGCTATTCCATCCCCGCTATCCATTGAACCCGCTCTGAATAATCCCCCTTTTGCCGGATTATTACCAATGTAATCATAAAAAGCTAATTTTTCGGGAATTTTAGACCAAGCTTCCGATAAACTTAGATTTTCAGCTAGTCCGGCACCAACTCTTCGATATATCTCTTGCTGGAAGTATCCCTGATCCCACTGATAACGAGTGGGACCAAATAACTCGATTGGGGTTGTTGCTGAACCATACCACATAGTTCCAGCAACAACAAAAGCTGCAAAAAAAACAGCAGCGATACTACTAGAAAGTACAGTTTCAATATTGCCCATACGTAATCCTTTGTAGAGACGTTGAGGCGGACGGACACTAAGATGGAATAGGCCTGCCAATATGCCCAGTGTACCTGCTGCAATATGATGAGAGGCGATTCCACCGGGAACAAAAGGATCAAAACCTTCCGCGCCCCACGCTGGACTTACAGATTGTACTTTTCCAGTTAGTCCATAAGGATCAGACACCCATATTCCAGGACCATATAAGCCTGTTACATGAAATGCACCAAAGCCAAAACAAGCCACTCCTGAGAGAAATAAATGAATTCCAAAGATTTTGGGCAAATCCAAAGAAGGTTTTCCTGTACGTTCATCACAGAATATTTCTAAGTCCCAATACACCCAATGCCAGATGGCCGCTAAAAAACACAAGCCAGAAAACACAATATGTGCTCCGGCCACGCCTTCATAGCTCCAAATACCTGAATTCGTTACAGTTCCTCCTGAAATACTCCAACCACCCCATGAATTGGTTATTCCTAAACGAGTCATGAAGGGTATAACGAACATACCTTGTCTCCACATTGGATCAAGAACAGGGTCAGAGGGATCAAAAACCGCCAATTCATATAGAGCCATCGAACCGGCCCAACCGGAAACTAGAGCCGTATGCATTATATGGACAGAAAGCAATCGGCCGGGATCATTCAATACGACAGTATGAACACGATACCAAGGCAAACCCATGGAAATACCCCTTTCTCAAAGAAAAATAGACACTATGTAACTTTATCGCATTGCAATAGACTTATACTATTTACCTAATCTTTTCGGCGAATTCTGTATGAGAAAAGGTTACTTTTTATTGTATTCCGTTGAAAATAACGGCTAAATTCTGTTCGTAAGAACAAAGAGAAGCAGATCTATTCTATACCCGATAAGTACCAATACGCAATGGGAGCATTAGTCCTATTTTGGGGGAATGAATGTATGGATCCTTTTTATTATTCGAACGATCTATCTCTTCATTAAGATTTTTATTTCTTAATTCTATCTTTCTCTAAAAACCTTCGAAGAAGACAATAAACTCATTCTTACGTTTCCATATTAAAGTGAAGTATAGTACTTAAATTTTTTCTTTAATTTAATGCCCATTGGTGTTCCAAAAGTACCTTTTCGGAGTCCTGGAGAGGAAGATGCAGTTTGGGTTGACGTATAGTGTGACTTGTCAGACATATTGGGTCATATGGAATTTCCCCATTTTCTCCCCCGATCGAGATATCCTCTGTTTCGCCCAAGAAATATTGTATTGATTGAAGAATCAATCATGCGTAGCGTGAAGTTAAATTAGATTAATTTAGATTGAGGAGCAATATTCTTAATTAGAAGAATTTATGGTTAACTTGGACTAAAAAAATGGAGTATCCAAGCTCTGCTCATAAAATACCAAATAGGTAATAGTAATATATGTAGAATTACCGCTTGTAGCTATGCATAGAAGATTCTTCTATTTTATTTATTTAATTAGAGAAGCACTCTTAAACTGCCATGTCAACCATTATAATAAATACATTGAATAGTTTTTTGGAGACATGAAACGAATTGAAAAAAAAACTCGTAGCAAAAAGAAGTGGTACTGAGATCATTTGTCCTATATGTACAACTAGAATTCGGATAGATCTTTCCCCGGAGTAGAACATGAACCTAAAAAAATTCAAAGGGCCCATTCAGGAACAAGAAAATGACATCGTGATTTAAATCTCGACGAAACAATACATCAATGAGAGGTTAATTAAATAAGTTCAGTAAATTCTTTTTTTTAGGGAAGGGGTAAAAACTCTTTCTTTTTTTAATGGAAGAAAAAACCCCTTCATTAGAAAAGCAGGAATCTCTTAAAAAAAGAGAGATGGGATTGGAATCGACACATTGATTCTTTATTTTCGCAATTTTTTTGAACCGTATGCATCCAAAGATGCACGTACGGTTCAAAAGGGATATAATTTTGTCCTAATCAACCGACTTTATCGAGAAAGATTACTTTTTTTAGGACAAGAAGTTGATAGCGAGATCTCAAATCAACTTGTTGGTCTCATGGTATATCTCAGTATAGAAGATGATACTAAGGATCTTTATTTGTTTATAAATTCCCCTGGTGGATGGGTAATACCAGGAATCGCTATTTATGATACTATGCAATTTGTTTCGCCCGATGTACATACAATATGCATGGGATTAGCTGCTTCAATGGGATCCTTCATTCTGGTCGGAGGGGAAATTACCAAACGTCTAGCATTCCCCCATGCTTGGCGCCAATGAGTTTTTATAAAAAAAAAGAAGAAGAAGACTATGCCTTCGCCATATTGAATATGAATAATAGGTAATAATAGCATGGCACTTCGAGTTCGATATGAACAAACTATTATTGTTTTTTCTAACACGATATTTTCTATCGAGATAGTAGTATGAAAAAAGGTTATTTCCGACTTGATCTTCTATGTCGGGAGTGCATTTCAGCGTCACAAACCGTTTTCTTCCACACCAGAAGCCTTTTTCTGATATTTCTCTTACGAAGAAAAGAGTACGAAAAAAAAAGAAACTTTGGGATTGCTAAATTACAGACGAGATAAATATAGAAAGCAACAGAACCATCATAGTATTTTTTTTTTACATTACAATATTAATAAAAGGAAGGGTGGTAAATGGATCATTCAACAATCTAGATCGGATGGATTCCTTTTTATTTTTTTCTTTAATAAAAATAAAATAGAAGGGGGAAAAGGAAATTCCATTGCAGAGCCGTATGCAATGCACAAAAGGTGCCTGTACGGTCCGTCGTTCAATTCTATTTTTTTCTTGTTTTTTTTAGTCCTTACTTTAATCCAATTCTTCAAGATAGAAGAACCGTTCATGCATGATGTTAGATCAATATTATCAGGGTTATGATTCACCAACCTGCTAGTTCTTTTTATGAGGCACAAGCAGGGGAATTTATCTTGGAAGCGGAAGAACTACTCAGACTTCGCGAAACCCTCACAAAGGTTTATGTACAAAGAACAGGTAACCCTTTATGGGTTATATCCGAAGACATGGAGAGAGATGTTTTTATGTCAGCAACAGAAGCCCAAGCTCATGGCATTGTTGATCTTGTAGCGGTCGAAAATGAAACTATTGGGGATTTCGCCTAAATATATGATTCCCTCCATAATTCTATTTTTCCATGATTTGATATTGAATGTAAATAATTCATAATCATCAATAAATCAGGTTAAGATCGATCTAAACCAACTTATTTTATTATATATATGTAGGATATGCCGACAATTAAACAACTTATTAGAAACACAAGACAGCCAATACGAAATATCACGAAATCCCCCGCACTTAGGGGGTGCCCTCAACGACGGGGAACATGTACTCGGGTGTATGTGCGACTCGTTTAGATCATGAGTTCAAACAAAATAAATACAGCAATTTTTCAAGTACCAATCACCAGTACCAAGGAATAAAGATAGATAGGATGGAAAAACTTACTATCTATAAAGCTAAAGATTCATCATCTACCTATATTTTTGTGTATTAAATTTATGGTTTCCATTGGTGCAAATCCAATCACCTCAGTTTGAGATGAGAAGTAATTCCCCATTGGTAGCAAATAGTTATCTATTAAGCGGAGGAAAGAGTACTATAAAGAAGCAAAAAGGTTATGTTCCTATTCTTGAAAGAACGGACTAACAAGGTCAGCTACCTAGCCAACTTTCATAATTAAATGCCGTCACTGTATGGATAACCCTTTTGTGAAAAGAACTATTACTGATTGGTAGAGCTAAACTAAGGAGTGTGAACTATACAAGTTCACAATAAT